ATGGGACGAAATCCATTTCATTTAGTAGAATTTAGTCCATGACCTTTAACTGGGTCTATAGGTGCTCTTTTTTTAACGTCAGGCCTTGCTGGGTGATTTCATGGTTATGGATATATTACAGCAATTTTAGGTGTAGTGTTAATTGTTATAACAATAATTCAATGATGACGTGATGTAATTCGTGAAGCAACATTCCAAGGATTCCATACAATTCAAGTATCAAAGGGTTTACGATGAGGGATAATTCTATTCATTGTATCTGAGGTATGTTTTTTCTTCGCTTTCTTTTGAGCTTATTTTCATAGTAGTTTGGCTCCTACTCCAGAGCTTGGTTCTTGTTGGCCTCCCGCAGGAATTGTTCCTTTAAATCCATTTGAAGTCCCATTATTAAATACTGGGGTTTTATTAGCTTCAGGGGTAACAGTTACTTGAGCTCATCACAGTTTAATGGAGGGAGATAACCCAGGAGGGTTACAAGGTCTAATTGGAACTGTAATTTTAGGGATGTACTTTACATTTCTTCAAGGAGGAGAATATTATGAGGCTTCATTTACTATTGCAGATGGGGCTTATGGGTCAACGTTTTTTGTTGCTACCGGATTTCATGGCCTTCATGTTTTAATTGGTAGAACCTTCTTATTGGTTTGTTTGGCTCGAGTATGACTTCAACATTTCTCAACTGGGCATCATTTTGGATTTGAAGCAGCTGCTTGATATTGACATTTTGTAGATGTTGTTTGATTATTTTTATATCTATCAATCTATTGATGAGGGTGTTAAAATGCTGTTATTATAATGTCTAATATTGTCTTAGGTGACTGAGTTTAAGTGCTAGACTTTTAATCTAGATACGGCTGGGATTGGTAGCCCCTAGGAAGTGACTTAATACTTTAAAATAAAAGATTTGATTTGCATTCAAAAAATAGGTTTATTAAACCTTTAGGTCATTAGCGGAGTATGAAAAGCGAGAAATTTGCATACGGTTTCGGCCCGTATTTTGGTGGTGTAAGTCCTTCTTCATATTTTAACAAATATAAATGGAAGCCAAAGTTGAGGCGTCTAGCTGTTAATTAGAAGACTGTAAAAGTAAATTACCCATTTAGATCAGAATAGCGTTACGCCGGATGAACGGAAATCATTGATGTTGATTAATATGGGATTATTTATCTCTGGCGCTATTATAAATGTTTAGAAGAGTTTGAAGAAGAATTGTAGCATTAATTCTTTCATGTGTGGTGATAGGACTCGGATGAGTTTTAGCTAAACGAGCAATTAGTGATCGAGAAAAAAGATCTCCGTTTGAATGTGGTTTTGATCCTATTAAGTCAGCTCGTTTGCCGTTTTCTATACGATTTTTTTTGCTAGCGATTATCTTTTTAATTTTTGATGTAGAAATCGTTCTTTTATTTCCAATTTTAACTAGAATATCTTTTAGTTTTACTTTTCAATTAAGTTTGGGAGCCTTTACATTTTTGGTAATTTTAATTGTAGGATTATTTCATGAATGAAATGAAGGATCATTGGATTGAGCTCAGTAAAGAAAAAACTTGGAGTAAAGCAGGGCTGCTAACTTTGCTTTGGGTAATTCGATTTTATCCTTTTTCTTATGTTTTCTAGACTTCCTTTTATGTATATATTTTTTTCTGTTATAGGCATTGGGACCCTATTTTCGATTTCTTCATTACATTGGTTAGGAATCTGAGCAGGTCTTGAAATTAACTTAATTGGATTTTTACCTATTTTAGTTTATCAAAAAAGGATATCAGAAAGAGAGTCAGCAGTGAAATACTTTGTTGTTCAAGCGCTTGGTTCAAGTTTACTGATCTTTGGAAGTTTAAATTTATATAGACTATCTTTTACTTGGGAAATATTAATTCCTGGTAATACTAGATCTACAATTTCTTTATTTATTTTAATTATAGGTTTATTTGTTAAGCTAGGGCTCTTTCCATTTCATTTTTGATTGCCAAGAGTGATGGCAGGCTTACCTTGACTTTCATGTCTCTTATTAGCAACCTGACAAAAACTTGCTCCCCTATGTCTGAGTATATCATTATTTCAATTTAGATTTTCCTATGGCCTTCTTTTACTTATTTGTCTAATTTCAGCGGGATCTAGATTAATTGGTGGTATTGGGGGTGTGAATCAAACTCAAGTACGGGCTCTCTTAGCGTATTCCTCAATTGGGCATTTAGGATGGATTATATTTGGTCTTATACATAGAGAATGAGTTATAAAAATCTACTTTATAATTTATGTATTTATTTCATTTTGTTTATTTATAAGCTTATGATATAGGGACTCAGGTATAATAAAAAACTTAGATTCTATTAAAAGAGTGGGTCTAAATCAAACAAGAGTAATGCTTATGCTACTATCCTTAGGAGGCTTACCTCCATTATTGGGATTTATTTCTAAGTGATTAGTTATAGTAATTAGAATTAATAACTATATATGGTCTTTTGTTTTTCTATTAATTCTCGGTTCACTAATAAGCTTATTTTACTATTTGGGCTTATTTTTTTCATTATTTTTAAATAATTTAAAAAAAAATAGAAATATAAAAGAATTGATTAACAAAAGAAATTTCTTCTTAATAATGCTTTTATTAATAAATTTATTTGGGGGGTTATTAATTATTATAATAAATGTCTTAGAAACCTTATAAAACCTATGCGTTGATTGTTTTCTACGAATCATAAAGATATTGGTACTTTATACATTTTATTTGGTATATGATCAGGTTTAGTTGGAACAGCCCTTAGTTTACTAATTCGAGCAGAATTAGGTCAACCAGGGGCTTTATTAGGAGATGATCAGTTATATAATGTAATTGTAACTGCTCATGCATTTGTTATAATTTTCTTTTTAGTTATACCTATAATAATTGGAGGATTTGGGAATTGATTAGTTCCTCTAATGTTAGGGGCCCCAGATATGGCTTTTCCCCGTTTAAATAATATAAGTTTCTGACTTTTACCTCCTGCCCTACTTCTTCTTCTTTCTTCAGCGGCAGTTGAAAGGGGGGTAGGTACTGGTTGAACAGTATATCCTCCTTTAGCAGGAAATCTTGCACATGCAGGAGGATCTGTTGATCTTGCTATTTTTTCACTACATCTTGCAGGTGTTTCTTCTATTTTAGGTGCAGTAAATTTTATTACAACTATTATTAATATACGATGACGAGGAATGCAGTTTGAACGGCTTCCGTTATTTGTTTGGTCTGTAAAAATTACTGCTATTCTTCTTCTTCTTTCATTACCTGTGTTAGCAGGAGCCATTACAATATTGTTAACGGATCGAAATTTTAACACCGCCTTCTTTGATCCTGCAGGAGGTGGAGATCCTATTCTTTATCAACACTTATTTTGATTCTTCGGACACCCTGAGGTGTATATTTTGATTTTACCTGGTTTCGGTATGATTTCTCATATTGTGAGCCATTATTCATCAAAAAAAGAGACATTTGGAACTTTAGGAATAATCTATGCAATATTAGCAATTGGTGTCTTAGGATTTATTGTCTGAGCTCACCATATGTTTACAGTAGGAATGGATGTAGATACACGTGCTTACTTTACAGCGGCCACAATGATTATTGCTGTTCCTACAGGAATTAAAGTATTTAGTTGATTAGCAACTATTCATGGAGCTAAAATCAAGTATGAAACTCCAATACTTTGAGCACTTGGTTTTATTTTTCTTTTTACGGTAGGGGGTTTAACCGGAATTGTTTTATCTAATTCCTCTTTAGATATTATACTTCATGATACTTATTATGTTGTTGCTCACTTTCATTACGTCTTGTCAATGGGGGCTGTGTTTGCCTTATTTGGGGCTTTTAATTACTGATTCCCTCTATTAAGAGGGGTTACTCTTCATAGCCGATGAACTAAAGCTCATTTCTATATTATATTCATTGGTGTAAATGTAACATTTTTTCCTCAGCATTTTTTAGGTCTAAGTGGTATACCACGACGTTATTCAGACTACCCTGATTGCTACACAAAATGAAATGTTATTTCTTCTATAGGATCAATGATTTCATTTGTAGCTGTTTTATATTTTATAGTAATTGTATGAGAAGCCCTGATTTCTCAGCGTAGTGTTGTTTGAAGAACACATTTAAGAACTGCCTTGGAATGAGATAATATTTTACCAGCCGATTTCCACAATGCCCCAGAAACTGGAGCATTGGTTGCTGAGTAGTAGTTAACTTATATTATTTAATTTAAGCTAATAAGATATGAGTCTATGAGGACAATTAGGATTTCAAGATGCAGCATCTCCTCTAATAGAAGAATTAATTTTCTTTCATGATCACGCTATAATAATTTTAGTAATAATTATTAGTCTGGTAGGGTATGCCGCTCTTTCTTTAATAATAAATAAGTATACTTGTCGTTCTTTAGTCGAAGGACAAGAAATTGAGACAATCTGAACTATTATCCCAGCCATTATTTTAATTTTTTTGGCTTTACCTTCATTACGTCTTCTTTATTTACTAGACGAAGTTGGAGATTGTAGATTAACTGTAAAAAGAATTGGGCATCAGTGATATTGAAGCTATGAATATTCAGACTTTTTAAATATTGAATTTGATTCTTATATAGTTCCAACTAATGAACTAGAACCAGGAGATTTTCGGTTACTAGAAGTAGATCATCGTGTAGTTCTTCCAACTCAAACGGATATTCGAGTCCTTGTAACTTCGGCAGATGTAATTCACTCATGAACAGTACCTTCTTTAGGAGTAAAAGCAGATGCAATTCCAGGGCGTCTTAATCAGCTGAGCTTTTTTATCAAATATCCTGGTGTATTTTATGGTCAGTGTTCAGAAATCTGTGGAGCCAATCATTCATTTATACCTATTGTTGTAGAAGCAGTACCATTAGAGAACTTCATGGAATGAGTAGTTAATGTTTCTGAATAATTTTTAATAAAAAGTTAGTTAAAAAATAATATTAGGTTGTCAGCCTAATGTCACTAATTCAACTTAGTACTTTTTATATGCCACAGTTATCTCCGCTAAATTGAATTTTTTTATTTTTATTATTTTGAACTGCAGTTTTATGTGTGTCAGTTTTAATCTGATGATCAAGTAAAATTTATTATAAAAGTGAAAGTCTTAAATCTTCAGACTTAAAAGAAAATAAGTGAAATTGATAAGTAAGAATGCTTGTAGATATTTTTTCATCATTTGATGACAACAACCAAGTTTTTATGTCTCTATATGTTTTAATATGATTTTTCTCCTTAACTTCTATTTTGCTATTTAGCTCATGATACTGAGTAATATCTCCTCGCTGAAGCACAATGATTATAATTTTTAAGGACACAGTTACTTCACAAATTTTCCGGTCATTTGGATTAAACTTAGGAGGATTTATTAATATTGTTACAGGTTTATTTCTTTTCCTAATTTTTGTAAATCTCAGTGGCTTGGTTCCGTATGTTTTTAGTCCTACTAGACACTTAGCTGTGTCTCTTTCTTTAGGCTTACCTTTCTGGCTGAGTTTAATTATCTCAGCAATCTTTTTTGATCCACGCTCAGTAGTTGCAGGTTTGCTACCTATAGGAGCCCCAGCTGCTTTAAACCCATTCTTAGTAATTGTAGAAACAGTAAGAATTATAGTTCGACCTATTACCCTGTCAGTTCGATTGGCTGCAAATATGAGAGCCGGACATATTGTGTTAACTTTAGTTGGAAACTATTTAACGGCAAGAATTTTTATCTCTTCAATTTTTTCTACGCTTTTTATTATTTTTATCCAAGTATTTTACACAATTTTTGAGTTTGGTATTAGATTAATTCAAGCATATATTTTTTGCTTGTTAATTACCCTTTATTCTGATGAACACCCTTATTAATCTATTAGTTATAAAAAATTTAGATTTAAAATTACCATTGTAAAAGAACTACCGTTCATGTTTGGGGTATGAACCCAACAGCTTAAGTTTAGCTTATTTTACATTTTGTTGAGGAGACTTAACTCCGTTAATAGATCTACAGTCTACCGCTTATATCTCAGCCATCAAACAATCTAACGCACCAGAAAATATTTCTTTTCCTTCTCCGAGTTTGCAAGTCGGCGTTTTATGTAAACTATGGCGGGCAAGGTTTAAAAATTCTTTTTTATTTTAAGCTTTGAAGGCTTATAGTTTTAATAACTTAAAACCTTACCAGAAGGATATGATCCTTTCTTAAGAAATCAAAATTCTTCGTGCCCGAACACCGCTGTGTAATGGTATCTTTTTTAAAATTTATTAATCTTTTTGCTTGGAAGGCAACTGTACTACTTCATACTCAAAAGATTTATTCCTAATAAATAAATTTATACCTTTAGAATGAAAATCTAATGTGCTTTTAAATGACACCATAGGAACAAATACTATTATTTCTCAAAATATTGACTGGGTACCTTTTTTACTTTTTAAGTTAAGTGAACGTCAGGATTATTATTCAATAAGGCTTGGCTCTGACCTAAATGTATAGTGCAAACTAAAGAAAACACATGATTTTTATTGACGGAGGTGAGGAAGAGGATTAATAAAGTATTAATAATTTATTATATATTGACTTTGTTCTCTTAGGTATTATGAGAGACATGATGCTTTGAAAAGTCCCACTAACATCAGTGTTTAATATTAACAAAAAGGAGAAATTCTGAATTAGTTTAGTATCTTAAGGTCTGGTAAACTTGGTGCCAGCATCCGCGGTTAGACCAAGATGGCCGAATTATACTATATAGGTTGAAAAGGCAGTTAAGCAAAAATTTAAAGTTAGAGAATTATTTATCAAGAAGTGAAATTCAGACATAAATAAATGGCTCATAGTATACTGTTACAGCTGAATCTGCGACAGTTTATAGGGAAACTGGGATTAGATACCCCATTATTGTCTACTGTAAATTAATTACATTTACCTGAGTACTATGAATATAAAAAATTTAAAACTCAAAGGGCTTGGCGGTGTTCTAGACCACTTAGGGGAACCTGTCTCGTAATCGAAAATCCACGTTATACCTAACCTTTTTTTGTATTCAGTCTGTATACCGTCGTCGTCAGGTAACTTTGAAAAACATAGAAGTTGGCTAAAAAATTATAATAAATTTAGACGTCAGATCAAGGTGCAACTCACAAAAAGGAGAGGATGGGTTACAATTAAAAGTTATAATACGGAAAGGAGGTTGAAATTTCCAACTATAAGGAGGACTTAAAAGTAAGAATCTAATTATACAAATTTTCTGAATTTGGCTCTGGAACGTGCACACATCGCCCGTCGCTCTCGTTGAAAAATGAGATAAGTCGTAACACAGTAGGGGTAATGGAAATTGTCCCTGGATGAAAAGATATAGTATAAATCCTAATACATTTCATTTACACTGAAAATATACTTAAAATATAAGTTGTCTTTAAATAAATATAATACGGCCCATTTTAATTAGACATCTTAATTATTAATTGGATAAAAACATTATATAGTTAAGTAAAGGTGATTAAAATTTAATTTATTAGGCTAAGCATATTAGTACTGAGAAGGAATAAAAGCATAAATGAAAGAAAAGAAGAAAATAGTGTTCGTACCTTTTGTATCATGGTTTAGCTAGAATAAACTTTAAATTAAAGCGTCTCGAAATCTAATGAGCGATCTTGATTTATTATGTTAGTAATATATAAAAGTAGTTGTGGCAAAAACTTTTTAAAAAATCAAGATAGAAATGAAATTTTTTTCGTATTAGATGATAGCTAGTTTTTTCATAAAAGTATAGAAGTACTTAAGGCTGAGAATTTATAATAAAAATATAAATTATTATAATTAAACCCAGTTTTAGTAGATTTTAGAGGATGAGCTCTAAAATAAATTTGAAATCTTATAAAAATTTTTTATTAAATTTAAGCTTGAAAATAGCTTTAATACTAGGATTTTGTTATAATTTCATTCTAACTTTAAAAATAAAATTAATCTATTTTTATTAATGGAAATAATGTTAAAAATAAAAATAACTTAAATTAATGCTAAAATGAGTATTTTAACTTTTTATTAATATATACTTGATTAAGTATTAAATTAAATCAAGATAATATAATCAATTTAAGTAGTAATTAAATTACATAAAGGAACTCGGCAAAGTTATGTTCCGCCTGTTTATCAAAAACATGGCTCCTTGAGTATTTTAACATAAGGAGTCGGACCTGCCCAGTGAATATATTTTAACGGCCGCGGTACTCTGACCGTGCAAAGGTAGCATAATCATTTGCCCTATAATTGAGGGCTAGTATGAATGGTTTGACGTGAACAAAGCTGTCTCTATGTAATTTTTTAGAACTTGATTTCTAGGTGAGGAAACCTAGATTTAATTGAAAGACAAGAAGACCCTATTGAGCTTTAAAAAAATAAATTGAAAATAATGTATAATTTTAAATATTAATCTATTTTAGATTTTGGTTGGGGCGACTATGGAACAAATAAAGCTTCTTTATTAATTAATAAGACTTACAAGTGTTGATCCAGAAATTTTGATCAATGGAATTAGTTACCATAGGGATAACAGCATAATTCTCTTTGAGAGTCCTTATCGAAAAGAGAGTTTGTGACCTCGATGTTGGACTAGAATATCCTAAAGATGCAGCAGTCTTTGAGGGTTGGTCTGTTCGACCATTAAAATTCTACATGATCTGAGTTCAGACCGGCGTGAGCCAGGTCAGTTTCTATCTTCAATTATAAAAGTTTGAGTTTAGTACGAAAGGACCAATTCAAAGTAATATATTACAATAAAAGATATAATATAATTTAGGAATAAATAATTTCATATTTATAGATGTCAGATTAGCAAAGATTAATGCAATTGATTTAGGATCAATAGAGATAGGTGAAAATCCTTTATTTGATATAAAGGTGGCAGAAGTAAGTGCACTAGGTTTAAGCCCTAGATATGAAGATGAAATTTCTTTCCTTTATATATGTTCTATTTTATTCTTTCATGTTTAGTATCATACATTTGTATTTTATTAGCAGTTGCTTTTTTTACTCTTTTAGAACGAAAGGGATTAAGCTACATACAAATTCGAAAAGGGCCAAATAAAGTGGGGGTAGCAGGTCTTCCTCAGCCTATTGCTGATGCTGCTAAACTATTGACTAAAGAAATTGCAAAACCAACAATAGCAAATTATTCACCTTATTTTATTGCACCTGTATTTAGTTTTATTTTAGCATTGCTTTTATGGCAGCTCTATCCTAGATTATATTCTCTTGGCTATTTCAAGTGAGGTGTATTGTTCTTTTTGTGTGTTTCTGGATTAAATGTATATGGAACTCTTTTAGCTGGTTGATCCTCAAATTCAAAATACGCTCTATTAGGAAGACTACGAGCCATTGCTCAAACCATTTCTTATGAAGTTAGGATAGCATTAATTTTGCTCTTTCCTCTGTTTTTAGTAGGAACATTTAGTTTCATTGAAATTAAGGAATCCCAGGAAGTAGTTTGGTTATCCTTTTTAATAATTCCGGTATCATTAATTTGATTTGTTACATGTGTAGCTGAAACTAATCGAGCCCCATTTGATTTTGCTGAAGGAGAATCTGAATTAGTATCTGGATTTAATATCGAATATGGAGCGGCTGGATTTGCTTTAATTTTCTTGGCTGAATATGCAAACATTTTGGTGATAAGTCTATTTTCTGCCCTTCTATTTTTTGGGGGTAGATCTGTATTTGTTTTTGAGAGAGATGTTTTTTTTATACTAAAAGTATTATTCTTTGCTTTTGCTTTTATCTGAGTTCGGGGAAGTTATCCTCGATTCCGTTATGACTTGCTAATAGGATTAACTTGAAAAGGATTTTTACCAGCATCATTATCATTCTTATTACTTATTTTTGTTATAACTTATTTTATTTATTATTAGCGAGGTTGTAGTTTAATAAAAATATGAGCATTGGAAGCTTAAGATTAGGTGATAACCTATACCTTGACATGACTGCTTTAATAATATTAGTTTTTTCCTTAGCTAGTCTTTTTATATTTCCACTAATAGCTCAGCCATTAAGGTTAGGATTAGCTATTATAATTTCTACTCTATTAATATGCTCTTTAACTAGTATAATACTGTCTTCTTGATATGGATACATTTTATTTTTAATTTATGTGGGAGGGTTGTTAGTAATATTTGCTTATGTTGCGGCCCTTTCCCCAAACATTTTATTTGGTAGAGGGTTTCCTTTGATATTTTTTTTGGTTTTATTAGTCCCTTTAGGTCTAATTTTTTATCTCTACCCTATTAAGGATTTCTCAACAATTACTACCTTGAATGATTATTCAGGATTTATATATTTAAAAAGCTTTGGGACAGAACTAATTTCCCCTGATTCTGTATCAATTCTAATTGGCTTAGGTACTATTTTGTTATTGAATTTAATTGTGGTTGTAAAGATTTGTTATTATCAACACGCCTCATTGCGTCCATTTAATGAAGTATAACATTTATGCGAAGTCCCATTCGAAAAACTCATCCAGTTTTAAAATTAGTTACCGGAGCTGTTGTAGACTTACCAGCTCCTTCAAATTTATCTATTTGATGAAACTTTGGTTCATTACTTGGTCTCTGTTTAGGTATTCAGATTGTAACAGGACTTTTCTTAGCAATGCATTATACAGCACATGTTGACTTAGCTTTTAGTTCTGTAGTACATATTACCCGAGATGTAAGATATGGTTGATTACTTCGATCTCTACATGCTAACGGTGCTTCTTGATTTTTTATCTGTATTTATTTTCATATCGGACGAGGTATATATTATGGCTCATACTTATATCAACATACTTGAAATGTAGGAGTTATTTTATTGTTTTTAACAATAGGAACAGCCTTTTTAGGTTATGTTCTTCCATGAGGTCAAATGTCATTTTGAGGGGCTACAGTTATTACAAATCTTCTTTCAGCTGTCCCTTATGTAGGAAAAATATTAGTTGAATGAGTTTGAGGAGGATTTGCAGTAGACAATGCAACTCTCACTCGATTCTTTGCACTTCATTTCTTACTTCCATTTGCAATTGCTGGACTAAGAGTTTTACACATTCTTTTTCTCCATGAAACAGGATCAAATAATCCCCTAGGAGTAAATAGAGATGGAGAAAAGGTTCCATTTCATTCATATTATACTTTTAAAGATTTAGTTGGCTTTGTAGTATTATTATCTTTATTATCCTTCCTGGCATTATTTTCTCCTCAGTTACTAGGAGACCCTGAAAATTTTATTCCTGCTAATCCCTTGGTTACACCCGTACATATTCAGCCTGAATGATATTTTCTTTTTGCGTATGCAATTTTACGTTCTATTCCTAATAAACTTGGAGGAGTTATTGGCTTAGTAGGGTCAATTGTAGTCCTTTTTCTTTTGCCTATTACACATCAAGGTAAATTTCGTTCTTTAGCATTTTATCCTGTAAATCAAGTTTTATTTTGATCCTTTGTAAGTATTTTTTTTATTCTTACTTGAATTGGAAGTTGTCCTGTAGAAGCTCCTTATGAGCAAATTGGACAGGTTTTTACTGTGCTATATTTTTTATATTTTATTATTAATCCTATTATCCAAGCTAGGTGAGATAAGATTTTAGATTATTAATACTGAATTAGCTGCTGCCTGGGGAAATATTTGTCTTGAAAACAAATTTTGAGTGTTCGATTCACTCAGTAGCTTATAGCAATAAGGATGATTTTATCCACCTTTGACTTACAAGACCAATGCTCTATTTTAAGCTATTATTGCAAGATATGAGAACATTTTATTTAACTTTAGTTAGTATAGTAGGATTTTTTATAGCTCTTTTAGCATTATCTCTTCAATATAAACATTTTTTAAGAGTGTTATTAAGATTAGAGGCGGCCACAATAAATTTATTTATTATACTATTTGCCCTCTCCAATAATATTGCTTTTAGAGGACAAACATCTTTAATCTTAATTACCCTTGGTGCCTGTGAAGCTAGTTTAGGGTTAGCAGTTCTAGTAGCTATTATTCGATCCCAAGGAAATGATTACGTCTCTAGATTTTCTTCACAGAAATGTTAGGCCTAACAATCTCTTCTTTTCTTCTTTTATTACCATTGTCTAGATATTCTTGATATCAAAAGATCTGATCTTTGGCTATTATTAGCTTGCTTTCCTTTTTGCACTTATATAGATCCACATTTAGTTATGAAATAATTAGTTATTATTCTTCTCAAGATTCAATGTCTTCAATCCTTGTCTCCCTAACTTTATGAATCTCTCTAATAATAATAATCGCAAGTCAACATAGTGTAAAAGGATCAAATAATAATTATAACTTATTCGTGATATTTCTAGTAACATTAAACTTAATTTTAGTTCTTACATTTATATCTTCAAGAATTTTGAGGTTCTACTTTCTTTTCGAGGCTTCCCTCATCCCTACGCTATTATTAATTTTAGGATGAGGATACCAACCTGAACGACTTCAAGCTGGGATATATATAATAATTTATACGGTAGCTGCATCTTTACCACTTTTATTAGTTGTATTATGAGCTATACATGAACTTAGATGTGGGAATATATTAATGATTGGAAATCTTCGTAAGGAAATTTTAACAAATTCTAACATTTGATCTTGAAACTTCATTACATTTCTAATTTTTACTGCTTTTCTAGTAAAACTTCCTATATTTACTGTACATCTTTGGCTTCCTAAGGCTCATGTAGAAGCCCCAGTAGCAGGATCAATAGTCCTTGCAGCAATTCTTCTAAAACTAGGAGGATACGGTATTCTTCGAATTTATCAATATTTTAATTTTTATACTTCTTCTTCTTCAGTAATTATTTTTTCTTTAGCAATTTGGGGAGGTGTGATTACTAGAATTATTTGTTTTCGCCAAATCGATCTTAAATCCTTAATTGCATACTCCTCTATTGGACATATATCTCTAATACTAGCTGGAGCATTTTCTAATAGATCTTGAGGATGAGGAGGAGCATTAGTTTTAATAATTTCTCATGGATTTTGTTCTTCTGCGCTCTTTGCCTTAGCTAATTACACCTATGAAAAAACACACACCCGAAGCTTATTTTTATCCAAAGGAATAATTATATTTATACCTACACTTTCTTTATGATGATTTTTCTTTTGTATTATAAATATAGCAGCTCCCCCTAGTATTAATCTTATAGGAGAAATTATAATTTTTCCTTCCGTTATATTTAGTTCTAGCTATTATATTTTACCCCTGTCATTAATAAGCTTCCTTGCAGCTCTCTATAGCATATATCTATTCACTTCTATCCAGCACGGAGGAAGTCCTAAATTTACAAAGCCATTTAGAGGATTTAAATCTTCAGGTTACACTCTTCTATTTTTACACTGAATCCCTGGAAACATACTAATCATTAAACCAGATTTACTTTTTATGTGATTTTAAATGTCAAGTTAGTTTAATAAAAATATCAGCCTGTGGATTTGAAGATGAAACTAATTTTTCACTTGACCAATGTATATAAAACTAAAATCTTCTTCTATTAGATCTTTATTTCTCTTAAGCTATTCTTTTTTATTATTTCCTGTAACCATAATTTTCTTAATAAAAGAGAAATCCATTCTCCTAGAATGAAGAATATTTCAAGTAAGCTCTTGTAATTTAACCTTTATAATAGTGCTAGACAGTATTAGATTAAGATTTAGAAACGTTGTTTGCTTGATTTCAGGTTGTGTAATAATATTTTCTTCTAGTTATATATCTCATGATCCTTTTTTAAAACGATTTACTATACTAGTTATACTATTTGTACTTTCTATAAATCTTTTAGTGTTTATTCCTAGACTTCCGGCTTTACTATTAGGTTGAGATGGTTTAGGGATTGTTTCCTTTGTATTAGTTATTTATTATCAAAATATAAAATCATTAGCCGCTGGAATACTAACAGTCTTAGCTAACCGAATTGGAGACGTAATAATTTTAATTTCTATTGGGTTACTTGTACTCCAAGGACATTGAATTATTACTCTTATATGGGATTTCTATTTATCAACCTGAGTCGCTTTAACTATTACAATCGCTGCTATAACTAAAAGAGCTCAAATCCCATTTTCAAGATGATTACCGGCTGCAATAGCAGCCCCTACCCCTGTGTCTGCTTTAGTTCATTCTTCTACCCTAGTTACAGCTGGGGTATTTCTTTTAATTCGTTTCTTCCCCTTTTTGTCCGAAATCAGCGCTTTTAAGCCTACTTTACTTTTCATCTCAGTGTTAACTTTATTAATAGCTGGAATTGGGGCTAACTACGAAAATGATTTAAAAAAAGTAATTGCCTTATCAACTTTAAGCCAGCTAGGAGTAATAATAATAAGGCTTGGAATAGGAATACCTTTTTTAGCACTATTTCACTTATATACTCATGCATTATTCAAGGCGCTACTATTTCTATGTGCTGGTATAATTATTCATAATAGCTCAAATACACAAGATATTCGCTATATAGGCTTTATCTCCAACCAGGCTCCTTTAACCATTGCCTGTATAAATATTGCCAACCTTTCTCTTTGTGGCGCCCCTTTCTTAAGAGGATTTTATTCAAAAGACCTAATTTTAGAAATTTCTCTATTTAGTCCAACAAGAATATTAATAATTCTATTAATCTTTATGGCGACTGGAATAACTGCTGCCTATAGCTTTCGTCTTTCCTTTTGTTCCCTTTGGGCCAATATAAAAAATAATAGCTACCATGCTAAATTAGAATTAGATCCATATGTAAATTGAGCTACAACTATTTTAGCTTTATGTGCTATTGTTGCAGGATTTTTCTTACAATTAATTTTCTTAGATTTTAATCCTACTCCTTTTATTCTTCCAAAATTCCATAAATCTTTTACACTTTTATCTATTTTCAGAGGAATTTTTTTAGCCATAATTTTTTGAAACTCAGAATTCTCTAACAAAAAAATGAATAAAATAAAATTTTATTTCACTACCATATGATTTCTAGCTCCCATTTCAGCACAACCATTAACTAAGATATCTATGGTTATAGGAACTAACTTAATAAAATCAATTGATCAAGGATGACTCGAAGTAATTGGCGGACAAGGTGCTAGATATATAATTTCTAGGGCTTCACAGTGAAACCAAACAATTCAAATTAAATCCTTTAATTACTTTATTGCTTATATAGTATCATTTATTTTAATTATCGCTCTTATATTAAGCTTAACTTAAATTAATTCGCTCAGATAGCTCAATAACTAGAGCGTAGCACTGAAGATGCTAAGGTGGCGAATTTCGCCTCAGAGCAAAATAAACAAACATCCTTATACTCCTGGCAATTTTGATAATTAGCAAAATTAGGTCCAAATTCAGCCAATTTTTAGCCGTCACGTGTGCAAGCCAGTCAAAGAGAGCCAAAAAAAGCAAGGGAAAAGCAAGGCATTTAAAAATGATGGTTACTAAAAAGCCAAGCTTGTTTTAAAAGAAAAAAGGCTAAAAAAGGGACGCTTGACCTGGTTTCGCGCTAGGAGGACACACCCCCCCTATTTTCCTTGATTTAATTAAAGATTTTGAGTTTTGTATGGTTTTTACCTTTCTTCTATTTTTTGAAATTAAAAGGCCAAGGGAAAATTTTTAACCTATTTCTTAACGTACTTTGTAAAATTTGAGGAGTTTGGACCTTAAATTTTATGTATTTTTTAAATGCCTTGCTTTTCCCTTGCTTTTTTTGGCTCTCTTTGACTGGCTTGCACACGTGACGGCTAAAAATTGGCTGAATTTGGACCTAATTTTGCCGTATTAATTTACATATAAATTTATATTTTAAATTTGGTGGTTTATCGGTAATCGCTTATTATATTAGAC